TGTTTCTAAATCCTATTTAGATTGGATTTTGTCGAGTGAATCCAATCAAGCAGAATCCAATTTTGATACAACGGAATTCAAAAATTAAATAAAAAATCAATATTTTAGGGAGGGTGGGTCAAAAAACTTATTAGATACCATTTACTTCGGTATCTAATAAGTCCTACCTACTATTGGATTTGAACCAATGACTCCCGCCGTATGAAAGCAATACTCTAACCACTGAGTTAAGTAGGTTATTTATGATCCCAAAGAGAACGAAATGAAACCCATCCCCATGGATGGATTATAAATAAAATATTGCTTAATAAGCAATACCATTCAAAAATTTATGATGTTGGATCATAGAATATTGATCTTGACAAGAAATTATATACATGATAAAATATGTATCACAAGCACTAAGGGCTATAGCTCAGTTGGTAGAGCAACTCGTTTACACGCGCGCCAATGTTTTTCAGGGGAGTCCATCATACAATAAAAGAAATTGATCTTATTGAGAAATCGATGTCTTACTCCAGAACTTTAAGGGAACAATAGCCTGACAAACGGTTCGGTCCGATTTTGGTGCCCTATTTAGGTACCAAAGAGACCCCATCATTGATTTGAGATATTGATAAGGTGAATACCAGTACATTCAATGCTAGGCATAATGAGTATAAGGTCCTCAAAAAATATCTTTTCGTCCTATGAACTTTAAGGTGTATGAAGTTTCATATTTTTTTTCTTTTTTAAACGATAGAGACTTCATTTAACTTAAAATGATCTAGGTCAGAGGCAAACCTACGTCAAGATAACCCCCCTTTGAAACACTTTGGTAGTGCTCCTGGATCAGAATCCTAACTAATGAATCAGAGCATATGGAGCCACCTCCTTATCTTATTTTTCTGTCACTGTCAAGAAAAAATATGGCGGATTAACTGATATTTCTATCAGTTAATGAACGAGCCCAATGCAAAAAAAATGCACGTTGGGTCTTTGAAACAGTTCAGATCATTTTGATAATAATAAGTTTGATCTGTTTTACCGAGAAGGTCTACGGTTCGAGCCCGTATAGCCCTAGAGCCCTATAAAAAAAAATTAAAATTTGAAATTCTATAATTTTCATTTATTCATTACTTGTTTGTTGCTTGTAAGTGACCGGTTAGTTCATCGAAAATTAAATTATTCCTCGAAACTCACACACGGGAATCGAAGAGAAAACTCAAAGAAAAACGCATTTCAAGGGGTCGAATCGATACTTATGCAATCGTGGATAAACTTTCATCATTAATCTTTGGAGGGAAATTCCAGATGAATTTTCCTGTCCACAATCAAGTTAGTCATACTCCTTCTCTTTCATATACCGAATATTAATGAATTTAAGAAGTAAAAATCCTGACATGAGCCCGATGAAAAACTACAATAGAGTAATTCACATAAATACATAAATCTAGGGAATAACCTGATGTATTTGTGGACAAGCAAAAGTTTGTTGAAAAACGAACCTCCTTGGTAAGTTTCATCGTCAACAATGTAATAAAATAAGCTTTGTCTTCGTATACCTTAGCTAGAGCTAGCGAAGTACAACAAAAAACGGGGGGATGGTTCTCTTTTTCTATATTCAATCAAGAAAAAAAAACCCACCTAGATATTAATAAAAGGAATATACCAACACTAAGATATTCGAAATCCTGAGACGTAAATACTTATGCATTCTCTTACATTTGAATACTTGTTATATTCTAAATCACTAAGAAAGAAAACGACAAAAAGACCTCCTGATTTTATTCCTAATAAAATCGAAATCTATAAATAAAATTTTTCAAAAATTTTATTTTATTTTGAACTCGCTTTCTTTAGCAAAGATCCTAGGTGAAAACAAGATAATTTGTCTAAGAGTAATAGTTAGAGTTATACTAACTAAAGAAATTAAAGAAAATCGAAATAAAAAAATTAAGTAGACTGGAAATAGGATCCCAGTCAAGTCAGTCGATGAATCTTGAAATGAGATATGCCTCACAATAAACAAAGGAAACTAGATGTCAAAATAAATTCTTGTTTTGACTAAACAATTTTGGATGACTTGACAACTTCAATTTGAATCGACGAATCTGGGATATTTTCCACATTCATAGGAGTACGTCTATGTTTTTGCTTTACGAATATGATATCTTTTGGGCATTTCTAATAATATCAAGTCTTATTCCCATTTTGGCATTTTTATTTTCGGGGGTTTTAGCCCCGATTAGAAAGGGGCCAGAGAAACTTTCTAGTTATGAATCGGGTATAGAACCACTGGGCGACGCTTGGTTACAATTTCGAATCCGTTATTATATGTTTGCTCTAGTTTTTGTTGTTTTTGATGTTGAAACGGTTTTTCTTTATCCATGGGCAATGAGTTTCGATGTATTGGGTATATCTGTATTTATAGAAGCTTTAATCTTCGTGCTTATCTTAATCTTTGGTTTAGTTTTTGCATGGCGAAAGGGGGCATTGGAATGGTCTTAGCTCCTGAATA